ATTTTTTGATTCTTGTAACTAGTATTTTTATCTACCTCTATCTCTTAAAAATTTTTTTAATTGAAACTTAGGGAAGTACTTTAGAAACATATGTATAAAAAAACATATTTTATTGAGTCCCTTCATGCCTACTATAACTAGTTATTTCGGTTTTCTACTAGCAGCTTTAACTATAACCTCGGTTCTATTTATTGGTCTAAGCAAAATACGACTTATTTGAAATTAATTGAATTAAGATTTTTTTATAAAAAGGAGTTCTGTGGTATTTCATATGTTCGATAGTTCCCTACCAGGTTAATTACCCAATTTTGGTCGTTGAGATTCATCGGCAATACAGATTAAGAGCTAGTACCTCTCTTTTATCCCTTTAAAAAATGAAAATAAAAGAAAATTGAAATGATTGAAGTTTTTTTATTTGGAATCGTCTTAGGTCTAATTCCTATTACTTTGGCTGGATTATTCGTAACGGCTTATTTACAATACAGGCGTGGTGATCAGTTGGACTTTTGATTAATTAACATCTCCTTTTTTACTGACCTCCTTCTTGCTTTCATATGCGGGAGGTCTAATTCAGATTGCTGCTCAATTATTTGCGAACATTGGAATTTTGACACAATCTAATAAACAAGAATGAAATCACGCTCTGTAGGATTTGAACCTACGACATTGGGTTTTGGAGACCCACGTTCTACCGAACTGAACTAAGAGCGCTTTTCTTGTTTTTTCTAAAAAACGAAAAGGCTATAAACTATAAAGAGGACATTCTTTAACCCGAATAGATTTTGTACGTATATACTATGATATACTATATCATAAATTTCAGAATTATGTGTATGTCCTATTTTATTAAAAAAAGATAGATCTAAAATAGATCCCTCGTTACTGCTCTTCTGAGCAGTAATTAGGTAGGGATGACAGGATTTGAACCCGTGACATTTTGTACCCAAAACAAACGCGCTACCAAGCTGCGCTACATCCCTTTCAATTGGTTTACAGTGTCATTGTAGAGAATTCCTGCCTTGTTTTCCACATCCTTCTTCTTTTTTATTGTTATATCAAATTAATTTCTTATTTTTTTTGTCTCATATCAGATAACAAACATATAATTAAAAATTACTTTTTTTTTTCTATCAATTTAAATTTTACATAAAAGGCTTTTCCATTTGAAAACGGAATCTATAAGATAGTTCTAGTAGACAATATTTCAATTGTAATTTTGAAAATGGGGGGTTACGTATACAAGAACTTCTTAACTACATGTACATCTGTAGTTATATATATTACTATAATATAATGTAATACAATTAAAGAAGAAAGAAGGAGGATTTCAAATGCGATATCTAAAAACATATCTTTCCGTAGCGCCGGTACTAAGTACTCTATGGTTCGTTTCATCAGCAGGTTTATTAATAGAGATTAATCGTTTATTTCCAGATGCATTAATATTTCCCTTTTTTTAATTCTAGTTATTAACATCAGAAAGGGTAAAAAAAATTAGAGATACAATCAACGATCTGGGACTAATTATCCCCCCCCACCTTTTTTTTTATAATTTTTTTTTAGAATTAATTAGAAAAAAAAGGTGGGGGCGAAAGGTCATAAAAAAGTGGGTTCAGGATTTATTAATAGAACGAAAAAAAGGTGTTGCTAGGGAAATAGTATCCTACGAGATACTTAAAAAAATACTGTACAAAGATTTTAAATATAGTTAAAAAAAAAATCATTGTATTGCTTATTATTTTATTTTTATTTAATTACTAAATAATATTCATTGCAACAAAATATTTCCAAAATTTTTTTTAGTTAACAGCTTCTATTTTTTTGGTTCTTGTTCTTTCTGGATCCTAAAAATAAAATAGAAGATTGGGGTGAATCATAAATCCAAAGGAGGTTTCATGGCCAAGGGTAAAGATGTTCGAGTAACAATTATTTTGGAATGTACCTGTTGTGTTCGAAATGATATTAAGAAAGAATCGGCGGGAATTTCCAGATATATTACTCAAAAGAATCGGCATAACACCCCTAGTCGATTGGAATTGAGAAAATTCTGTCCCTATTGTTATAAACATACAATTCACGGGGAAATAAAGAAATAGATAAAATTGAGTGCTTGTATGTCAACTGTTATTTTAAGAACAGGAATAATAATAGTATCTATATATATATTACATATATATAAATATAAACAAATAAATCAATAGAAATAAATCTAATCCTATATTCTTAATTCTATATAGAAACTCTATCCTATATAGAATATAAATAGAAATCGTTTTTATTTTGATCCGATCAAAATAGGATTTTAGAGATAAGGAATAAAAAAATTATGAATAAATCTAAGCGACTTTTTACTAAATCCAAGCGATCTTTTCGTAGGCGTTTGCCCCCGATCCAATCGGGGGATCGAATTGATTATAGAAACATGAGTTTAATTAGTCGATTTATTAGTGAACAAGGAAAAATATTATCTAGACGGGTGAATAGAGTGACTTTAAAACAACAACGATTAATTACTATTGCTATAAAACAAGCTCGTATTTTATCTTTGTTACCTTTTCTTAATAATCAGAAACAATTTGAAAGAAGTGAGTCGACCCCTAGAACTACTAGCCTTAGAACCAGAAAAAAATAGACTTATTCTTCAATTGAATAACAATTCCAAACTGAAGGAATTAAAAAAGAGATTAATATTTTGTTCGAAAAATCCAATCAAGAATCAAAATTTGATTGTTACGTCTGTGTCTGTCATAAAAAAAAAAAAAAGAAAAGAATCGTCGAAAATAAAAATAAAAACTCTTTTTTTTAGCGACTATATACCCTCGTTTTGTTTTTTATAATACTAATTTCTACTCTACCTTCCCGAGCTCATTCTCCTTAGAACTCTATTTAAAATATTTTAGTGGGTTTCCTCCAACCCCCTTATTTTTTGATCTCATTCGAAATCGTATAAAGACAACTCCTATTTAATAGAGCTATTTGTGCAAGTATTTTCCGATTAAGAAGTAATTGCTTCTTGCACAGATTGTGTATGAATCGGTTATAACTGTAGAATACCCCCGTTTCGTGAATTACGGCATTTATTCGAGTGATCCATAAACGCCGAAAATATCTTTTTCTTTTACCCCTATCCCGATGAGCCGAAACTAAAGCTCTTATTCTCTGTTGAGTCATAGTTCGTGTAAGTCGTGAATGAGCCCCTCGAAAGCTGGATGCAAATAAACGAAGTTTTGTTCTGCGCCTCCGAGCTATATATCCGCGTTTAATTCTAGTCATTGAATAAATCAAACTTTGATGAATAACTAATTCTTTTTTAGTTATTCTTTTCCCCTTTACCAGTCTATTAATAACCACACGAATTATTCCAATGTATAAAAAAAATTCCAATGGCTTTTGCTACTCTAACCTTCCCCACCACTATTTTTTGCTGGGTATTTTCCTTTGCTTTGAAAGGAGAAATTGCCTTGATACTTAATATAAAAAATATAATAACTACAAAAACAAAAAGTAGTAAATATAAATGGATAAATAGTGGGTTCCATCGTTTATATGGTTACTTCTAAAACGGTGAGGTCCTCTCTATACACCGGAGCTCCTTCTTTTAATTAATCAATACCATTGGTAACTTGTACAATTCACATTCTTTGGCTCTACCCCATGAATATTCCAGTAATAGGTCTTTCACAATGAGATCCACTTTATACAGTAACGGTATTTCATTTTAAAAATTGATTTGGTCGTTTACCCTGTTAGTCCGTTCTTTTCTTTCAAGAGTGGAATCTTTTTAATAAAAAAGTAATTTCCCCCGCTTAATGGATAACCATTTGTTATCATTGGGGGTTTTCTAAAAAAAATGTAGTTGATTGGATTTGCACCAATGTAAACCATAAGTTTCAGACACAATATAAGATATGAGCGATCTAGCTTTTTTAAATAATGAATCGAGTTCCTACATTATATTTTATTCAAAGGTACTGATCCTTGATATTAAAAAAAGAATTTACTTTTTGTGTCTCAGCCTACGATCTAAACGAGTCGCACATACACCCGAGTACATGTTCCTCGTCGCTGAGGGCATCCCCGAAGCGCTGGGGATTTCGTGACATTTCGGATTGGCTGTCTTGTATTTCTAATAAGTTGTTTAATGGTTGGCATACGGAATCATATAAATAATGGGCTGGTTTAGATTGGTTCTAACCGGCTAATTCTGAATTACTTCTCTTCAAGATTCTCTTCAATATATTTTTTTTATATTGAAGAGAATATGAAACTACACCTTTAATCTAAAAAGATATAAAATTATAAATTGTAGATTTGCATGAAATCGCTCCTATTTTTTTATTGAACCGCTACAAGATCAACAATTCCATGAGCTTGGGCTTCTGTTGCTGACATAAAAACATCCCTTTCCATGTCTTCGGATACAACCCATATAGGTTTGCCCGTTCTTTGTACATAAACCCTTGTGATGGTTTCGCGAAGTTTTAGTAGTTCTTCCGCTTCCAAGATAAATTCTCCCGTTTGTGCCTCATAAAACGAACTAGCGGGTTGATGGATCATTACCCTGATGATATAATAGAAAAGGTTCTTATATTTCGCAGAACGAGGCGAGATAACCAAAAAAGCAGAGAAATTTGAAAAACCGTACAGGCTTTTTTTGTGCATTGCATACGGCTACACAATGGAATTTACGTTTTTTTGACCTTTATTTTCGGCGAGCGAAAACAAAATATAGGTTGTATTATACGCAGATCCATAAATAATCCAATTACCATCCTTCTTTTTGTAGGAGTTAAAAAAATACTATGATGGTTCCGTTGCTTTATATATTATTTTTTTTATTCGTCTATGATTCAGCAATCCCAAAGTGTCTTTTTTAATATAAATTTTGTAACTAAGCTTCCGGTGTGAAAACAAAGTTTGTGACGCTGAGATGTGCCCGAATAGGTAAGATATCATTTGAAAAACCCCTTTCTTATCTCATACTACTCTTTCAATATATAATCTAATTTTATTTTTTTATCTCAAAAATTTCATATCGAATTCGAAGTGCCATGCTATTATTACTTAACTAATTCATATTTCCGGTGGCGAAGGCATAGTATTTTTTCTCTAAAATAAAAAACTCATTGGCGCCAAGCGTGAGGGAATGCTATACGTTTGGTAATTGCCCCTCCGACTAGGATAAAGGATGCTATTGAAGCGGCCAATCCCATGCATATTGTCTGTACATCGGGTCGCACAAATTGCATAGTATCATAAATAGCCATTCCAGATATTACCCATCCACCAGGAGAGTTTATAAACAAATAAAGATCTTTGGTATCCTTTTCTATACTGAGATATATCATAAGACTAATAAGTTGATTCGAGATTTCGGTATCAACTTCTTGGCCTAAAAAAAATAATCTTTCTCGATAAAGTCGGTTGATTAGGATAAAATTTTATTCCTTAGGAGCCGTACAGGCACCTTTTGATGCATACGGTTCAATAAAAATTGTTAAAAAATCAATGTGTCGATTCCAACCCCCTTTTTTTTCTAACTTTTAAGGGAAGGGCTTGCTCCCTTTTTAAAAGTAAAAGAAAAAAGACGTTTTTGCCCCTTTTATTAGATATTATAATCCTATAATAAAACGATTGATTAAGCCTGTCAGACTAACTTGATTCATTGATATTTTTTTTTCATCGAGATTCAGTTGAAATGGCGATGGTTTTTTCTTGTTCCTGAACGGGCTTCTTACTTTTTTATTCCATTTTTTAGGTTTATGCTCTACCCCGAGTAAAAGGAAAAATTTGCCCGATTTTTATTTGCACATATAGGACAAATGAACCAAATACCGCGTCTTTTTTTTTTTACTACTCTTTTTTTTTCAATTCATTTCTTTCACATGTCTTCTGTCAAATAGTCACTAAATTTTGAATTATATTTTTTGATTTGATCAACAGTTTTAGATCACCCAGTTTAAATTTTTTGTATTTTTTAATATAAATTTTTATCATAATTTTGCATATCATAACAAGTAGTAATTATAAAAATATTAATTATCAATAGGGTTTTTGCTAAACGGAGCCTGGATACTTCATTTTATTAGTCCGATCACGTAAACCATAAAAAAATTTGATAATCTAATATCAATCTAAATACTCCCTGCATTTAATTCCACTTTATTTTTTGCGCTTCGCGTTACAAATTTTTGATAATTAAATAAATCTTTTTGGGCGAAACAGAGGATATCTCGATCGAGGGAGAAAATGGGAAAATCCCATATAGCCCAATATATCTGACAAGTCGCACTATATGTCAACCCAAGATGTATCTCCTTCTCCAGGACTTCGAAAAGGCACTTTTGGAACGCCAATAGGCATGAAATGAAAAAAAAGAGAATGAAGTTCTCTATTTCACTTTGATGTGGAAACGTAAAACTGGGGTTTCATTTTTTAATAATATTCTCCTTTTTTTCCTACTTTATTAATATTAATCATATTTAAATTAATCATATTTAATACATAAGTTGAATAAGCTAAAATAAAATATAAAATAAAAGTAAAGTAAGAGAGAATGAAAAAAATAAAGGAAATTTTTTACGAACGGGCTTCTGAATGATGAACAACAATAGCTATCTTGGTTCATATAAAATAGGATTAACCCCCATTGCGTATTGGTACTTATCGGATATAGAATAGATCCGCTTCCCTTTTTTTCCTATGAATTGAATTGTTCCATTATTACTAACAGAATAGAACAAATATTAATCCTTTCTCCGAAATAATTACCTAAAAAGGGGGGGTCCGTAGCATAGTTTTTTCCAATGCAATAAAGTTACATAGTGTCTATTTTTTGTTGATAAAGGGGTATTTCCATGGGTTTGCCTTGGTATCGTGTTCATACTGTTGTATTGAATGATCCCGGTCGTTTGCTTTCTGTTCATATAATGCATACCGCTCTGGTTGCTGGTTGGGCCGGTTCGATGGCTCTATATGAATTAGCTGTTTTTGATCCCTCCGACCCAGTTCTTGATCCAATGTGGAGACAAGGTATGTTCGTTATACCTTTCATGACTCGTTTAGGAATAACCAACTCATGGGGCGGTTGGAATATTACAGGAGGGACTATAACGAACCCGGGTCTTTGGAGTTACGAAGGGGTAGCCGCAGCACATATCGTGTTTTCTGGCTTATGCTTCTTGGCAGCTATTTGGCATTGGGTATATTGGGATCTAGAAATTTTTTGTGATGAACGTACAGGAAAACCTTCTTTGGATTTGCCTAAGATTTTTGGAATTCATTTATTTCTTTCAGGAGTGGCTTGCTTTGGTTTTGGCGCATTTCATGTAACAGGATTATTTGGTCCTGGAATATGGGTATCCGACCCTTATGGACTAACCGGAAAGGTCCAACCCGTAAATCCGGCGTGGGGCGTGGAGGGTTTTGACCCTTTTGTTCCGGGAGGAATAGCCTCTCATCATATTGCAGCAGGGACGTTGGGTATATTAGCGGGCTTATTCCATCTTAGTGTTCGTCCACCTCAACGTCTATACAAGGGATTACGTATGGGTAATATTGAAACCGTCCTTTCCAGTAGTATTGCTGCTGTCTTTTTTGCAGCTTTTGTTGTTGCTGGAACTATGTGGTATGGTTCTGCAACTACTCCCATCGAATTATTTGGTCCTACTCGTTATCAATGGGATCAGGGATACTTTCAACAAGAAATATACCGAAGAGTTAGTGCTGGACTAGCTGAAAATCAAAGTTTATCAGAAGCTTGGGCTAAAATTCCTGAAAAATTAGCTTTTTATGATTATATTGGTAATAATCCAGCAAAGGGGGGATTATTCCGAGCGGGTTCAATGGACAATGGGGATGGAATAGCTGTTGGATGGCTAGGACACCCCGTCTTTAGAAATAAAGAAGGGCGTGAACTTTTTGTACGCCGTATGCCTACTTTTTTTGAAACTTTTCCGGTTGTTTTGGTAGACGGAGACGGAATTGTTAGAGCCGACGTCCCATTTAGAAGGGCAGAGTCTAAATATAGTGTCGAACAAGTAGGTGTAACTGTTGAGTTTTATGGTGGTGAACTCAATGGAGTTAGTTATAGTGATCCCGCAACTGTGAAAAAATATGCTAGACGGGCTCAATTGGGTGAGATTTTTGAATTAGATCGTGCTACTTTGAAATCCGATGGTGTTTTTCGTAGCAGTCCAAGAGGTTGGTTTACTTTTGGGCATGCTTCGTTTGCTCTACTTTTCTTCTTTGGACACATTTGGCATGGTTCTAGAACCCTTTTCAGAGATGTTTTTGCTGGTATTGATCCAGATTTGGATGCTCAAGTAGAATTTGGGGCATTCCAAAAACTTGGAGATCCAACTACAAAAAGACAAACAGTCTGATGCAACATTGCTTTTTTCTTATAGTTTTTGTTTGCGATTTTATTTAATAGGTAGGGTACTGTAGAAATCTTGATTTAAATCGCTGCCGTTTCTTTTACTCTTTCTTTATCCGTAGGGATACTCCCAAGTAAACAAAACAGGTATGAAAGCTATAATTGTAAACCACAATCAAATTTATGGAAGCATTGGTTTATACATTTCTCTTAGTATCGACTTTAGGGATAATTTTTTTCGCTATTTTTTTTCGGGAACCACCTACAATTTCAACTAAAAAATGAAATAATTTTTCATTATCTTCATTGACGTAATCAGCCTCCAAATTTTTGGAGGCTGATTACGTCAACTAGTCCCCGTGTTCCTCGAATGGATCTCTTAGTTGTTGAGAGGGTTGCCCAAAGGCAGTATATAGAGCATACCCAGTAAAACTTACAAGTAACCCAGATATAAAGATGGCGACTAGGGTTGCTGTTTCCATTATTATAGAATTGAAAGACCACAATGGATCTATGATAAGATCGTTTATTTACAATGGAATGGTATACAAAGTCAACAGATCATAATGAATACAAAATAAGATTTATGGCTACACAAACTGTTGAAGATAGTTCTAGATCAGGTCCAAGAAGCACTACTGTAGGGAAGTTATTGAAACCATTGAATTCCGAATATGGTAAAGTAGCTCCTGGATGGGGAACGACCCCTTTGATGGGTGTTGCAATGGCTCTATTTGCTATATTCCTATCTATTATTTTGGAGATTTATAATTCTTCTGTTCTACTGGATGGAATTTCAGTGAATTAGACTGAGAAGAATCTTGAAGTCATAGCTTTTAGTTCGATATAAAAAAGTAAATTATGTAGGTATAAAAATTTTAGCCTATTCTCCTTTGGTAGTTCGACCGCGAAATCTTTTTATGAATTGTATATTTCCGGAATATGAGTGTGTGACTTGTTAGAATTGACCCTATGGATAGTACAGAGAGTGGGGTCTGTCATCTTTATCAAGATGGTTTTACTTCGTCGGATATTCATTCGAGTATCTGGAGCACGAAATAGATCAAATAGATCACAAAGCATTCGAACTATGATTCATACTTAATACTCAGACCTCGTAGCCGGACTTATTTCCGTTATATCTTATAAACTTTAATAAATCAAAATATTTTTATACTTTTAATAAACTCTTATTTGGATCAAAGGACAAGCGCTTCTTTGTATTTTATGTTTTTAGTCATTATAGCTATTTTTTGATTGAATAAGTGATGATCCAACGGTTCTCACTCAGTTAACTTTGGACTTTGAAGGTTTCATTGAATTATCGTGGTTCTCGTATGAATCTGAGGTTTCAATTGATTAGTTAAGTAGGGTCTTAACAAGAGAATTCCTATCAATAATAAAGAAAACAAGAAAAAATCTGCATTCCCGTTCCATACAAATACCAAATAAAAAAGACACAAAAGATAGGTAATCTAGAAGATTCAAGAGGCCTGTAACGATCAACACAACATAAAGACGAACGAGCTGACTTGATTTTTTGGCATTTAACCACAAAGAAGAGCTTTCGCGTTTTGACCCTTTCATATCTTTAAATAATATTGAATGAGAGAAAAGTTTAAA